TAATAGCTCTTTTGCTTCAATTTCTTCTCTACCAATTCAAAATTGAAGATTTAGTTACGGTTAGAAATCTACTTTTCTATCTTCATCCATGGATCCTTTATTCATAATTATTTAATTGGAAGTATTAATCCAATTCACAAATTATGTTTCGCAATTTTATAATTCAATTTTTCAATTTCGAATTGACCTTTGGATACAAATCACGAGAATTTCTATTTTTCCTCGAATCAGTCATTGAGAGGTAAAGGATTTAATCCTTTTAAGAAAAAAAGTTTTTGATCGGAATATAAATTAAACCGAAAGACCCCTTAACTATTAAGGGGATTAATAGAACGAATCACACTTTTACCACTAAACTATACCCGCTACAATCTAATTGTTGTATACAAATGGATCTTTTGTCGAACAGAGTAATTTGGCGTAATCAAAATAGGATCCTAAATGAATCATGAAAATTAGAGCGTTAACTTTATTTTTCGTGTTTGCGGGATTAAAGCAGGAAAAGAAGATTTAAATAATATAACTAAATTAAAAATGAAATAAGAAGTCCTTTGGAGTAATTTTAATAGAGACGGTTTACTAAAAGCACCAAAATCATAACATAAAAATGCGTTGTGTAAAAGTCCAGAGTTTCTTTTTTTTTTTTTTTTATTCTATTCCATTTTGTATTCTAAAAAATATAAAAAAAGTAGTTCAAGTAAAAAAAAAGAATAAAATAATAAATGAGACTTTCGAGTTGTTTGAATTTACTAACAAGTCTTTCTATTTTCAAATTCGATAAATAGTTTTATCTATCATTCGTTGGAACAAAAAGAGGGGCCTGGCTAGGTGTTGAGCTAGCCAGCCCGGCCGTGGGAGTAAAAGAAAAAGGGACCTTCGATCAAAATGAAAACAATAAGTCTTTTTTTAGTTTTCTTTATATTGGATCCTTTCAGCTCTTACTTTATTTTATCTAAATGGAATTGCTGATAAAAGTGATACACATCTAAATCTATATTCTTCTATATATTAGAATATATTATTTTATAATAAAAAGATCGAAAGAAAGCCTTTTTTAATCCTTACTTTATGTGTAATGTAACATAGTAATTTTTTTTTGAATTGGGAGAGATGGCTGAGTGGACGAAAGCGGCGGATTGCTAATCCGTTGTACGAGTTATTTGTACCGAGGGTTCGAATCCCTCTCTTTCCGCCTCCCTCGATGACTTTGTTATTTGAATTTGATTTATCTTTCAAAATTTTCAAATAATTTTTTTATTCTTCACGTCCAGGATTACGCCCTGGATCATTAGATAGGAATCCAAAGATGAAGAGAGAAACAAAGAATATCACTACTGTGTAAACGAAAAGTTTGAGAGTAAGCATTACACAATCTCCAAGATCATTTTTTTGGAAAGAGGGGAATAGATCGTCTGTTTTTATACCACATATCCTATTTTGACACCATGAAATGAAGCGCTTTCTAGAAATAGAAAAATTTTGAATTTATAAAAATTATTTTGTCATAAGAGTCTTTCATTACTCAAATTTTATTTCATACCCAAAATTAGATATTCTCGAAGACTCTGATTGATAGAATTTTTGAAATAAATCATGAATTTTCTAGGATAATATTAAAGATCTCAGCGAAAACTTACAGCAGCTTGCCAAACAAAGGCTAAGAGAAAAAAAAACAGAGGGATGACTGGCATAATATCTACAATCGGATTCAAAAAAGCATAGGCCTCTGGCAATTTGGCGAAGATAAAATGACTCGAATAAAGAGCCGAATTAATACAGATCAAACTAAAGATATTAAGCATAACAGACATTTTGTTCTTGGAGATAATTGCATTTTGATTGAGTTATTGATATGAAGTAAAAATGAAGAAAGTAAGGTATACAAAATTCTTCTTTTTCATTGAATTCACCCAATCAAAACCCCTCCCATTCTCAAATAGAATAGAAGAAATTCGGCTTTCATACAATATCTTAATTGAATTATATGTAATGATCAATAAATTCAATTTTATTCTATATTTTTATTCTAATACTAACTAACTATATACGTATCAAAATCTTAGCAAGATCTCTAAATTCTATATTTGGACCGGAATTGACGATCAACTAATACTAGTATTATTCTTTATTAGTGTCGAATAGAAATTTAAATGGGGCGTGGCCAAGTGGTAAGGCAACGGGTTTTGGTCCCGGTATTCGGAGGTTCGAATCCTTCCGTCCCAGATCATATTTCATTCTAAATCTAAATTTGATTAGAATAAGAATAAGATTCTTGTAAACAACTTTCTGTTTATGTTTAAAGGTCTAATATGGAATAGAATGTGATTCCTATTTCTGATTATTCTCTAAATAAATCTTTTTTTTGACAAACTCGAACTGCATCGAGTTCAAATGACATGTGGAGACACCTAAATGAGATTTCTTTGTAATCCAAGTAAGATAGGCATATAAAGCACAATCCAAGGATTTTTATTAAAAAATCGAGTGGTTTGTTTTTGATTATATGTTTACTTTGCTCCTATTGAGTATTGAAGAAAGTTATTTACTTCGAAAAACCGTTCATCCGATATTGAATTTTCAACGATGCATATGCATTTTGTGCGAAAGAACCTATCTTTCTTAGATCTTATTTTCTATTTTTTTAAATTCATTTTGTGCATCTCTTCATTTCAGGAGTTATTGGTACTATAATTGAATTTAATTAAGGGGATCTCTTTCTTTCTTAAGGCTCGGTTAGGGTAAAATAATAAAAAGTAAAGGGAGTAAGCACTTAATCTATACTTATTCGGCTTTGTACCTATATAAGATAGCCAGCATCCCGAAAAAGGGGGGTATCCCTCCCTTTTTTTATTTATTATGATTTTTCATTCTTGGGGAGTAGATCGAAGTTAATTAGCAAGGGAAAGTATTAAGTTCAATATCTTTGTCTATCCAAATTTCATTAATAAACAATCAAATTACGCGATCTAGTTTATTTGAACTTTTAGGTATTTCGTGTTTGACTCTAATGAATAATTAGAAATCGATGGAAGGAGCGGGAAAATTGAGATAAACGGATTCATTCATTCTATTCACTTTACTTTCATTCCTTTATTTCTTTTATGACAATCTTATAGACTTATAGAAAGATTACTGAATATCAAGTTAAACAAAATAGGAAAATCCGTATATAAAATGAGGAAATGCATAGTCTATATGTATATATTGTTATTGTTCTATTTCATTGAGCGTCGTTTTTCGTTGTGAAACAAGAATTTTGTGATTTCTTAAATTGAAAATGAAAATCTCAATATCTAACAATATCTAACATAGAATATCTATAAGAGTGACAATCGTTCAATCTATCTGATAGATATAGATAGGAACTATTCTTTTAGCTATTTGATAAAATAAGAGTCGAAAGAATAAGGACTAAAATCTTCCCTACCATCAGTCTTTTTTATTTATTTCATAAAAATAAACAACAAATTTTATTTATTGATTTGTTGTTTGATACGTTTATTGGCTTTAAATTTGAATTATTGGTGATTCAATTCCAAAAGAAATAGAGAAATTTTTTATGATGATCAAATTTGATTCGTACTCTAAAACTTTATTCAAATAATAATATCAAAGTAGGAAAGTTAATTATAAACTCATTAATTTTCATGATTCTTTATGAATGAAATCTTTTATATTTTAAAGTTTAAAGGTGTGCGCGGTTGGTGAATCTATATTTTTGAGTTATTTGTAGATATTCAAAAATAATTAAGTTATTCATTTTTTTATTTCTATTTTAGAATCTAATAATTGATTTTGACAATTAAAAAAATCTTGCATTTATACTATAACGATAAAATTGGGGTTATGTTGAATTCGTGCTAAAACTTCTTCAGAAATATTTCTATCCATCTATCTAGAAGAAAGGTGATAAATTACTATGTACCGAATGAACCAATGATTATTCACGATTCCATAATTGAATCAATTCCATACCGGTTCCAAATTATAGAAATGTTATGGTAAAACTTCGTTTGAAACGATGTGGTAGAAAGCAACGTGCGGCTTGAAAGACATGATCCGTTGTGGACTTACATCCACCATTTTATATAAGGATGAAGGTGCTCTTGGCTCGACATCATTTATATTTCTTCTGTTTTACTAGAAACCTCGTTGGGTTGTAATGTAAATAGTCCATGATGGAGCTCGGGTCGAAAGTATTGATTCATTTCTCAGGGGCAAAGATCTAGGGTTAATGTCAATCAATAAATTGGAAGAACTTCGTAAGTATATCTTCGATAGAGAAATTGAAAGGGTTTCACGTTTCTAATCTAATAAAAAATTCTTGGAATTGAAAAAACTCTTTTCATACAAAGTGTATTACATGAGAATCAACCTTTTCTATGATTCTTTACTTTTACTATAAATCAATCGCAAAAAGGGTATGTTGCTGCCATTTTGAAAAGATTAAGAATCACCGAAGTTATGTCTAAACCCAATGATTTAAAACAAAGATTAAAGGATCCCAAAACAAGAAAATACCTTTTCCATTGTTTCTATAACTAGACCATAATAAAAATGAAAATCGATTTGAAACGAAACAAACAAAAAGAAGGGGGGTTTAAAGACCGCTCAATAAATGAAATGCGTAAAAATTTTCCTTTGAGCCATTTGAGAGTTATCTAACTTGAGTTATGAGTACAAATGATTTTTTTTTCAGGAAGTAAAAATAAAAAAAAAAGAGGGATTTAAACCATAATCTAATTCATCTAACCATTTTATAGACCCATTTGTGATTGTATGTAATTCTATACATAAATAGAACTTAGAATCATTTTTTCGCGAGCCGTACGAGGAGAAAACTTCCTATACGTTTCTAGGGGGGTTATTCATCTACATCTATCCCACTGAGCCGTCTATCGAATCGTTGCAATTGATGTTCGGTCCCGAAGAGAAGGAAGAGATCTTCGGAAAGTTGGTTTTTATGATCCGATAAAGAATCAAATAGATTTAAATGTTAC